TAAAACGTGCAATTTTTAAATTAGAAGGCAGATTTTCTTGGGGAAAGTTAGAATTTAACAAAAAATTATTTTTTTAATATATTAAAAAGATGCATTTTGGATACGATTATCCTCTATTCTAAGGCCCAAGAATTTCTGTTTTTGAGGGGTTTACAGAAGTGTTAATGACCTTAGGAGTTTAGGGGGGGGGGGGGGTTTAACGACCATAAAACCCCCAAAGGGGTTGATATAAAATTTTAGGAGAAAAAATCACATATTATGCTCATGAAATCAATTATGCAATTCATATATGAAAGTCTTTATATAGTTGAACATTTTATTACCCGCGCGGGGGAATAATACCACCTTCTTACAGGACTTCGACGTGCACTGTGAAATGACCACGAAAAGGAAGAAGAGAAAAAAGAACCCTGACACCTGTGGAGAGAACGCTCGGCATGTGGAGTTATCTCGCCATTTGGTTGCCACCATTAACTTATGCAAGCGTCGATGAAAGTTTATGGAATCAAGATAGACTATGGCCCTGAAATAGGAACCAGATGCCAGGAATAATTCATTCTGTTCTACCCCCACGATTTTTGCCCCTCACCTTCAATAAACGAATGCATTAAGATATCACAGGTTGGTCGGTTCTTACTGTGCATTATATTTGAGTATTAAGAGGTGCTGATACTTGGTATATATGTTTTAGTGAAATTTGTGTTAGACATATGTTTATTTGCAAGCACATTCAATTTATGGGGTGGTTCTTATCTTGGTAATTAATAATTGGATAAATTGTCCTTGCTTGTTTGTTGAATGTAAATGTATGCTTATTATACATAGATGTGTTATATCATAGTGTATGGTTATATGCAGGTATGTACGTCTTCAATTATAGTCCTATATCCCTAATATTGTAGTACTATGTATATATATGCATATTCCATATATGTACATATGGGTGAGTAATTCAGAGGATAGTTTAAATGAAGAACGTTAGCTTTGGGAGCTGATAGTGGGGGTTAAAATCCCCTTTCTCTGAGCAGTAGGGAGGAATTTAACCTCCGACATTCGGCTTACAAAACCGACGCTCTGGAACTGAGCTACTAGTGCATTGTCAGCCTAACACTTTGTTTTCTAAAACTGCTGCGGCAGGGATAACAACTAGGAAGAGGGAGAAGTAGGTGAGGGATGCGATTTGGCCAATAATAATGTAAGGTTCTTCAACTGGCATTCCTCCGATTCATGTGAGGATAGCTACGTTTGCAATAAGTGCTCAGAATAGGAACTGGGTTACTGGTCGGAAGGTAAGGCTTCGTTGTTTAGAGGTATGGAGGATGGGGACAACTATGAGGACTAGAATGGAGGCAAGGAGGGCAAGAACTCCCCCCAGTTTGTTGGGGATTGAGCGCAGAATCGCGTACGCAAATAGGAAGTATCATTCAGGCTTGATATGTGGTGGTGTGACTAGGGGGTTAGCTGGGGTGAAGTTGTCTGGGTCCCCGAGAAGGTTGGGGGCAAATAGTGCAAGACAGGTTAATAGAATGATTACACCTGCAAATCCTAGAAGGTCTTTGTAGGAGAAGTATGGGTGGAAAGAAATTTTGTCTGTGTCAGAATTTAGGCCAAGGGGGTTGTTTGAGCCTGTTTCATGCAGGAATAAGAGGTGAAGCATGGTTATGGCGGCGACAATGAAGGGGAGAAGGAAGTGAAAGGCGAAGAATCGGGTTAGGGTTGCATTGTCTACTGAAAACCCGCCTCAGATCCATTGAACGAGAGTTCCTCCTACGTAGGGAACGGCGGACAGGAGGTTGGTAATAACGGTTGCTCCTCAAAAGGACATTTGTCCTCATGGAAGGACGTAGCCGACGAAAGCAGTTCCCATAACTAGGAGAAGAAGGACGACCCCAATGTTTCATGTCTCTTTATAGAGGTATGAGCCATAATAAAGTCCTCGCCCGATGTGAAGGTAAATACAAATAAAGAAGAAAGATGCTCCGTTGGCGTGGAGGTTTCGGATTAGCCATCCGTAGTTTACGTCTCGGCAGATGTGGGCTACGGAAGAAAAGGCTGTGGCGATATCAGAGGTGTAGTGTATAGCAAGAAAAAGTCCTGTAAGGAGCTGAGAAATTAAGCAGAGACCAAGTAAGGATCCGAAATTTCATCAGACGGAAATATTGGAAGGTGCAGGTAGGTCGACTACTGCGTGGTTGGCGATTTTTAATAGGGGGTGTGTTTTTCGAAGGCTTGCCATTAAGGTTCCTGTAGTTGAGTTACAACGGTGGTTTTTCAAGCCATGGGGCCGGGTTAAAGTCCCGGCAGGAATTATGTCCTTTTTCATGTCTTTGTTATTAGTAGGGTTGGTTCTAGGATTAGTTGTAGTTGCTTCTAATCCCTCTCCATACTTTGCTGCTTTGGGGTTGGTTGCAGCGGCGGGTGTGGGGTGTGGAATTTTAGTCTGGCACGGGGGTTCATTTTTATGTTTTATTTTATTTTTGATTTATTTAGGAGGGATGTTAGTAGTATTCGCCTATTGTGCAGCTCTTGCTGCTGATTCTCACTGGGAAAGTTTGGGGAGTCGATCTGTTGCCGTTTCAATGTCAGCTTACGGGGTGGGGGTGGGGGTGCTCGCAGTGGCTTTTTACGGGGGGTGGTATGAGTCTTCTTGACTTACCGCGGAGGAGTTTCATGAGTTAGTTGTGCATCGAGGGGATGCTGCGGGAGTTGCTCTGATATTCATGTCAGGCGGAAAGATGTTAATAGTTGCCGCTTGGACTTTGCTCTTAACCCTTTTTGTAGTGATGGAGTTAGTTCGGGGGATGAGTCGGGGTGCACTTCGATCTATTTAGATGGCTAGGAGTAGGATTGCAAGGGTCATGGTTAGTAAGAATAGGGTGAGGTATGTTTTAATTATGCCACGTTGGGTATCACTGACCATCGTAATGATGGGGGCATTTAGGGAGGTTACGGCTTTTGGGCCTACTTTTTCTAGTCATGTTTGGTCGATAGTTTGGCTTGCGACTGCCTGACCTAGGATTAGGCCTAGTTTTGGGATGAGTCGATGGATAACTGCGGGGAAAAATCCTAGCATGTTGGAGAAGTGGTGGGTGACTAGTTGTGGGGTTGGTTTAAATTGTTTACTTGTTAGGGATGCGAGTTCTAGAGCAAGAATTAGGCCTAGAATAGTTACGATTAGGGCAGCTAGTTTAAGCACGGGGGGTATGGTTATGATTGGGGTTTTAAGGGGGGTAATATTTGAGGTGATTAGGAGGCCTGCAATGATGCTCCCTCAGGCTAGTCGTTTGATAGGTTTAATTACTGCTGGGTTGTTTTCGTTAATGGGGGAGAGTGAGGGGAATCGGGGATGACCCATGGAAACGAAGAAAACTACCCGTAGGCTGTAGATAGCTGTAAAGGAGGTGGCTAGAAGGGTTATGGTTAGGGCCCAGGCGTTTAGGTACGAGTTATTTAAGGCTTCAATAATGGCGTCTTTGGAGAAAAAGCCTGCTAGGAAAGGGGTGCCAGTGAGGGCAAGGCTGCCAATAGTTAGGCAGGAGGATGTAAAGGGGGTCAGGTGGTGTATTCCTCCTATTTTTCGGATGTCTTGTTCATCATTTAAACTATGGATAATCGAACCAGAGCAGAGGAAGAGCATTGCTTTAAAAAAGGCATGGGTGCAGATATGGAGGAAGGCAAGCTGGGGCTGGTTTAGTCCAATGGTGACTATTATTAGGCCAAGTTGGCTTGATGTTGAGAAAGCAACAATTTTCTTGATGTCGTTTTGAGTGAGGGCGCAGGTGGCGGTGAAGACAGTGGTCAGAGCACCAAGGCAGAGGCAGATTGTTAGTGCGGTTTGGTTATTTTCTATGAGTGGGCTCATTCGGATTAAGAGGAAAATTCCTGCAACGACTATGGTGCTGGAGTGAAGTAGGGCAGAGACCGGTGTAGGACCTTCTATTGCCGAGGGTAGTCATGGGTGAAGGCCAAACTGGGCGGATTTGCCGGTAGCGGCGACGATTAGTCCAATGAGAGGAAAGGTTAGGTCGAAGTCTTTTGCAGCTACGAATATTTGTTGCATTTCTCAGGAATTAAGGTTTATTGCCATTCATGCTATGGCAAAGATGAGGCCAATATCTCCAACACGGTTATATAGAACTGCTTGGAGTGCTGCGGTATTTGCATCTGCTCGGCCGTATCATCATCCGATGAGGAGGAACGATATAATGCCGACTCCTTCTCAGCCAATGAAAAGTTGGAACATGTTGTTCGCGGTAACGAGAATAATTATTGCAATTAGGAAAATGAGGAGATATTTGAAGAATCGGTTTATGTAGGGGTCAGCGTGTATGTATCAGGATGCGAATTCTAGAATAGATCACGTTACATATAAGGCAATGGGGGTGAAAATGGTTGAATAATGGTCAAATTTAAAGCTGATATTGATGTCAAAAGTAAGGGTGTTGGTTCAGTTTCAGTTAGTGACGATGGCTTCGGCCCCTTCATTCAAGAATAGGAATAGAGGAAGTAGACTAACAAAGAAGGCCAGTTTTACTGCAGCTTTCACTTTAAGAAGTGCCCAGTTGTTTTCTTGTGGTTTTGGGCTAAGTGTCGTTAAGACGGGGTATGAGAGTAGGAAGAAAACTAGAATAAGGCTAGATGATATTATGAGTGAAGTTGGGAGCATAGCTACTACTTGGATTTGCACCAAGAGTTTTTGGTTCCTAAGACCAACGGATGAGCTGTTATCCTTTAGGAGCGAGAGGTTGAGTTAGCCCTGGGGTTCAACCAGGGGGGCGAAGATTAGCAGTCTCCGATGCTAGCGAGCCTATCTCGGTGGATGAGGGGATTTTAACCTCTGTCCTTAGAATCACAATCTAATGTTTTTATTAAACTACATCTACAGGCGGCCCAACCTCAGATTAGTTCGGGCTTAAGGGTTAGAAGAATTAGGGGGAGGAGGTGAAGGGCTATTAGCAGGTGCTCTCGTGAGTGGGAGGGCTCTAGAGCAATAATGTGTGCTGGGAGCTGTCCACGTTGGGTTATTAAAAATATGTACAGGGAGTATCCTGCGGTAATAAGAGTTCCGGCCCCTGTGAGGGCTAGAGTCCATCAAGATCAGTTGAAGAGGGACACAATAATCATTAACTCCCCCATGAGATTAGGAAGAGGAGGGAGGGCGAGGTTAGCCAGGCTTGCAATAAATCATCAGGCTGTTATTAGGGGAAGGACCATTTGTAAGCCTCGAGCCAGAACTATTGTTCGGCTGTGAGTACGTTCATAGTTGGTGTTGGCTAAGCAGAAAAGGGCGGAAGAAGTTAAGCCATGGGCGATTATGAGAATTAATGCTCCGGAAAAGCCTCATGGGGTCTGGATTAGAATTCCTCCTACGACCAGGCCCATGTGGCTTACAGATGAGTAAGCAATGAGTGACTTGAGGTCAGTTTGGCGTAGACAAATTGAGCCCGTTATAATTACTCCCCAAAGTGCGAAGATAATGAAAGGATAGCTTAATTCCTTAGTTAGGGGCTCTAGGACTGTAAGTATACGTATCATTCCGTAGCCCCCGAGTTTTAGTAACACGGCGGCAAGGATTATTGATCCGGCTACGGGTGCCTCTACGTGAGCTTTTGGGAGTCAAAGATGGACTCCATACAGTGGCATCTTAACTAAAAAGGCTAATAAGCAGGCGGCCCATCAAAGTTTGTCGCCGTAGGTGGTGAGCGGGGTTGGGGAATAATACGCTAGGGTGAGAAGAGAGAGGGATCCTGCGCTGTTCTGGAGAAGAAGTAGGGCAACAAGGAGGGGAAGTGAGCCGGCTAGGGTATAAAACAGGAAGTAAGTTCCTGCATTGAGCCGTTCTGCTTGGTTTCCTCAGCGAGTGATGAGGATTAGTGTGGGGATTAGCGTGGCTTCGAATATGATGTAAAATATGATTACTTCGGTAGCTCCAAAAGCCAGAATTAGGAAAAACTGCAAGGATGTAAGTAATGTAATGTATATACGTTGTCGGTTGATTGGCTCGGAGGCAGTGTGATTTTGGCTAGCGAGGATCATAAGTGGAAGAAGCCAGCATGTTAAGACTAGAAGGGGGGTAGAGAGAGCATCCGTGGCAAGGTAGGGGCTGAGGGAGGATCAGCCAACTTCCGACAGGTTAATCAGTCAGGTAAGGCTAATAAGAGCGATAATGAGGCTGTGAAGAAGGGCTGTGGGTCATAGTCATTTTCCGGGAACTAGCCAAGTTGTAGGGACGAGCATGAGGGTGGGGAGTAGAATCTTTAACATTGTAGGAGGTTCAAGCTTTGTAAACGGTCGGAGCCGTGGGTTCGAGCAGTCGCTACAAGGAGTGCGAGGCCTGCACTTGCTTCACAGGCTGAAAATGCTAGAAGGAGGAGGGGGGAGGCTGAAAAGCTGATCGAGCTTAGTTGGAGTGCTCAAAGTGAGAGGGCAATAAATAGGGACAATATTATGCCTTCTAAGCAGAGGAGTGCTGATAAGAGGTGGGTTCGGTGAAATGTTAGGCCTGTCAGTCCTAGTAAAAAGGCGGAGGAGAAGGTAAAGTGAACGGGGGTCATCAGGTTGATCGTGGGGTTAAACCACGAATATTTGAGCCGAAATCAAATGTTTTATCTTTAAACTAATCACCCATTCAGCCCATTCGAGTCCTCCTTGAAGTCATTCATAAATAAGGCCTAGGGTGAGGAGGACTAGAACAGTTGAGGCTCAGAAGAAGGTAAGGAGGGGGGAAGATAGCTGGTCACCTCAGGGAAGAGGTAAGAGAAGGGCAATTTCTAAGTCAAATAGGAGAAAGAGAATTGCTACAAGAAAAAAGCGGAGGGAGAAAGGTAGTCGGGCTGATCCTAGGGGGTCAAAGCCGCATTCGTATGGGGAAAGCTTTTCGTAGTCGGGGCTTATTTGGGGGAGTCAGAAGGATACGATGGCTAAAATGACGGAGAGGGTGGCGGTAATAATAATAATTGTTGTAACCAAATTCATTATCTTTCCTTGGACTTTAACCAAGACCAGGTGATTGGAAGTCACTTATACTGAGTTTAATACTAGAAAGATTATGAGCCTCATCAATAGATTGAAATGTAAAGGAACAATCATACGACGTCTACGAAGTGTCAGTATCAGGCGGCTGCTTCGAATCCAAAGTGGTGTTCAGATGTGAAGTGGTATTGAATTTGACGTAGGAGGCAGACTGCTAAAAAGGTTGATCCAATAATGACGTGGAGGCCGTGGAAGCCTGTTGCTACGAAAAATGTTGAGCCATAGACTCCATCTGCGATAGTGAATGGGGCTTCGAAATATTCTAACCCTTGAAGAAAGGTGAAGTAAAAGCCGAGGAGGATGGTTAGGGCAAGGGACTGGATTGCTGGTTTTCGATCCCCTTCTATAATGCTGTGGTGGGCTCAGGTGACTGTGACCCCAGAGGCGAGAAGAACGGCTGTGTTAAGTAGGGGAACTTCGAATGGATCAAGGGTTGTGATTCCTGCTGGGGGTCAGCATCCTCCTAAATCAGGTGTGGGTGCGAGGCTTGAGTGGTAGAAGGCTCAGAAAAATCCTAGGAAGAAGAAAACTTCCGAGGTGATGAATAGAATTATACCATATCGGAGACCTTTTTGGACTGGGGGTGTATGGTGACCTTGGAATGTTCCTTCTCGGATGATGTCTCGTCATCACTGGTATATTGTGAGGAGAAGGAGTATTATCCCCAGGGATATTAGAATTGTAGAGTTAAAATGAAATCAAATTGCGGTACCGGAGGTTACGAGTAGGGCGGCAACTGCGCCTGTGAGTGGTCAGGGGCTGGGGTCGACTATGTGGTATGCGTGTGCTTGGTGGGCCATTAGACGTTTTCTTGTAGGTAGAGGCTTAGAAGGAGAACAAAGACGTAGGCTTGAATCACTGCGACAGCTAGTTCTAGAAGGGACAGTATTAGAAGGAGAGCACCTGTGAAAGCTGCTACAGCTGGTTGAAGGGAGAGGAGAACGAATAGGCCTGTGGAAATAAGTTGGATTAGAAGGTGACCAGCTGTTAGGTTTGCTGTAAGTCGTACCCCCAAGGCGATTGGGCGAATCATGAGGCTAATTGTTTCGATGATAATAAGAATGGGAATAAGTAAGAGGGGGGTGCCTTCTGGTAGAAGGTGTGCTAAAGAAAGGTTTGGTTGATTACGCATTCCAATAATGACTGTTGCTAATCAAAGGGGGACTGCAAGGCCTAAGTTAACTGATAGTTGAGTGGTGGGGGTAAAGGTGTAGGGGAGAAGGCCAAGCAGGTTTAGGCTAAGGAGAAAAATTATAAGTGAGGCAAATATTAAGGCTCATTTATGTCCGGGGCTATTAATAGGCAGAAGAAGTTGTCGTGTGAACATGCCGAGGAATCAGTTTTGTACGGTTAATAAACGGTTACTCATTCACCGGGTAGTAGGGGTCGGGAGAAGAAGTCAGGGAAGAAGCAGGGCTAATGCTATTAGGGGAATTCCTATAAGAATCGGGCTTGAAAACTGGTCGAAAAAACTTACTATCATGGTCAGGATCAGGATTGTGTTTTGGATGTGTCGGTGCTTTGAAGGGTGGGTTCATTAGGAAAGGTATGGGCAATGACTTTTGTGGGCACAACGGTAAGAAAAATTGCTCAGGAAAATGTCAGGATAGCAAATCAGGGCGCAGGATTAAGTTGAGGCATATCGCTGGGGGTGGTTGGGAGGCACCATTCTTTAGCTTAAAAGGCTAACGCTTTACCCTGTTTAGCTTCTCAGCGAAGCGTCCTCAAGCATCAGGGAAGATCATTTTTCGAAATATTCTAGCGGAACGGCTTCAACTACAATAGGTATGAAGCTGTGGTTTGCCCCGCAGATTTCAGAACATTGTCCATAGAATACGCCTGGGCGAGAGGCAATAAATGCCGTTTGGTTCAGGCGGCCTGGGACAGCGTCTATTTTTACACCAAGAGATGGGACAGCTCATGAGTGCAGTACGTCTTCAGCTGATACTAGGACTCGAATTGGGGATTCTACTGGAATAACCATTCGATGGTCTGCTTCTAGGAGGCGGAATTGTCCTGGGGCAAGGTCTTGTGTAGGTAATATATAGGAGTCGAAGCCAAGATCTTCATAGTCTGTATATTCATAGCTTCAGTATCACTGATGGCCTATGGCTTTAATTGTGAGATGGGGGTCATTAATTTCATCTATGAGGTAAAGAATACGTAGCGATGGTAGGGCAATAAGAATTAAAATAAATGCCGGAAGAACAGTTCAGATTACTTCAATTTCTTGAGAATCTAAAATGTATTTGTTGGTTAATTTGGTAGAGACCATGGCTACGATAATATAAAGTACTAGTGTACTAATCAAAAATACGATTATTAGGGCGTGGTCGTGGAAGTGGAGAAGTTCTTCTATAACTGGGGAAGCTGCATCTTGAAATCCTAGCTGTGAGGGATGGGCCATTAATTAAGGCGCGCGGGAATTTAACCCGCGATTTTGCCTTGACAAAGCAATGTAATTATCTATTTTACTAGCGCCTTATAAAGAAAGTGACAGAGTGGTTATGTAGTTGGCTTGAAACCAGCCCACGGGGGTTCGATTCCTTCCTTTCTCGGTGGCCAGCAGTTTTACTTGTACGAATGCTGGTTCTTCAAATGTGTGATAAGGAGGAGGGCAGCCGTGTAGTCATTCAACATTAGTTGAAGCCATTTCCACTGAGTGCACTTCACGTTTGGAAGCGAAGGCTTCTCAGATAATAAATAGGAATAGAATGACGGCCACGAGGGAGATTAGGGAGCCGATAGATGAAACAGTATTTCATAGTGTGTATGCGTCAGGGTAGTCGGAATATCGACGAGGCATTCCAGCTAGGCCAAGGAAATGTTGGGGGAAGAATGTAAGATTTACGCCTACAAACATGATTCCAAAATGAATTTTGGTTCAGGTGCTATGAAGGGTGTAACCGGAAAATAGGGGGAATCAGTGGACGAAGCCAGCTATAATGGCAAAGACTGCGCCTATGGAGAGGACGTAGTGGAAATGAGCGACTACGTAGTAGGTGTCGTGAAGAACAATGTCTAAAGACGAGTTAGCTAGGACAATACCTGTTAGTCCTCCAACTGTAAATAAGAAGATAAAGCCGATGGCTCAGAGTATGGGGGTTTCTCATTTGATTGTTCCTCCGTGCAGAGTCGCCAGCCAGCTAAAGACTTTTACACCAGTCGGAATGGCAATAATTATTGTTGCGGATGTGAAGTAAGCACGTGTGTCGACGTCTATACCGACTGTGAACATGTGGTGGGCTCAAACAATAAATCCTAAGAGACCGATGGCCATTATTGCTCAAACCATTCCTATGTAACCGAAGGGTTCTTTTTTACCAGAATAATAAGCTACAATGTGGGAAATTATTCCAAACCCTGGAAGAATTAAAATGTATACTTCTGGGTGGCCAAAGAATCAGAATAGATGTTGATAAAGAATCGGGTCTCCTCCCCCTGCAGGGTCGAAGAAAGTGGTGTTTAGGTTTCGATCTGTTAGGAGCATTGTAATTCCGGCAGCAAGAACTGGGAGAGATAAGAGAAGAAGTACGGCGGTAATTAAGACGGCCCATACAAATAATGGCGTCTGATATTGTGAAATAGCTGGAGGTTTCATATTAATAATTGTGGTAATGAAATTAATGGCACCAAGAATAGATGAAATTCCGGCCAGGTGAAGAGAAAAGATAGTTAAGTCAACTGATGCACCTGCGTGAGCGAGGTTACCTGCCAGGGGCGGGTAAACAGTTCATCCAGTACCGGCCCCAGCTTCAACTCCGGACGAGGCTAGCAGGAGGAGGAATGAGGGGGGTAGAAGTCAGAAGCTCATGTTATTTATTCGGGGGAATGCTATGTCAGGGGCACCGATCATAAGTGGGATTAGTCAGTTTCCGAAGCCTCCAATCATGATTGGTATTACTATAAAGAAAATTATTACAAACGCATGTGCTGTAACAATTACATTATAAATCTGGTCGTCTCCAAGGAGAGCGCCAGGCTGGCTTAGTTCGGCTCGAATGAGCAGGCTTAAGGCAGTTCCTACTATTCCGGCCCAAGCACCAAATACAAGATAGAGGGTGCCGATGTCTTTATGGTTGGTTGAGAAAAATCAGCGTGTGATTGCCACAGGTAAGATGGCTGAGGTTTAAGCGGTGGATTGTAGCCCCATAGACAGAGGTTTGAGTCCTCTTCTTATCAAGCTCTGAGGTGTTTTACATGTTGGGTTGCAAACCCAAAGTAGCAGGCTAACCGCCTACCGGGGCTTTCCCGCCTTTCCCATTTAGGCGGGAAAGGGGTAGGCAGACGCTTGTTGGTTTGAGCGCTTAGCTGTTAACTAAGAGTTTGTAGGATCGAGGCCTACCTGCCTAGGAAAAAAGCTTTAGCTTAATTAAAGCGCTTGTTTTGCAAGCAAGAGATGTGAGTTAGAGCCTTGCAAGTTTTACAGGGACTGGGAGATTCTAACTCTCGTTGACGGCTTTGAAGGCCGTTGGTCTAAATTAACCTAAGTCCCTTAAAGGGAGAGAAGTATAACGATTGCTGGGGCAATGGGGAGGAGGAAAATTGTGGCGATTGTGGAGGCCGAAAAAGATAGGGTAAGGTGCGATGTTGGGTGACGTCAGGGGGCGGTTCCAATCAGGGTGTTTGGGGAAACGGTGAGAGTTAGTGCGTAGGCAAGGCGGAGGTAGAAGTAGAGGCTGAGAAGCGCTGAGAGGGCTGCAATTGTGGCTAGTGGTATTAGTTCTTGCTTGGTTAGTTCTTGAAGGATAAGTCATTTTGACATGAAGCCAGTCAGTGGGGGGAGTCCTCCTAGGGAGAGGAGGACTAGGGGGGCGAGGGCGGTAGTCACGGGGGCTTTCGTCCAAGACATGGCAAGTGCGTTGACGTTTGTTGAGTTGTTAAGTTTAAATATAAGGAAGGCTGAGAATGTTATGGTGAAGTAGACAATAAGGGTCAGGAGTGCCAGGGATGGTGAGAATTGTAGGACTAAGGTTATCCAGCCTAGGTGGGCAATTGACGAGTAGGCCAGGATTTTGCGGAGTTGGGTTTGGTTTAAACCGCCTCAGCCGCCGATTAGAGTTGATGCAACTCCTAGGGCGAGCAGGAGTGTGGAGTTGGTGGGTTGAAGTTGCAGGAGAAGTGCAAAGGGAGCGAGTTTTTGTCAGGTGGATAAAACTAGGCCTGTCGTGAAGTCAACTCCTTGAATTACTTCAGGAAGTCAGGAGTGCATTGGGGCTAGTCCGACTTTGAGGGCGAGAGCAAGAGTAACAAGCGTCACAGGAAGTGGGTGTGTTATCAGTTGAATGTCTCATTGTCCCGTTAGTCAGGCATTTGTGGCGCTTGCAAATAGAAGTATGGCGGCTGCTGTGGCCTGGGCAATAAAGTATTTAGTGGTGGCTTCAACTGCTCGGGGGTGGTGGTGTTGGGCTATGAGGGGAAGGATGGCAAGAGTATTAATTTCAAGCCCTATTCAGGCGAGTAGTCAGTGGGAGCTTGCAAATGTAACTGTAGTTCCTAGGCCGAGTGCGAATAGCAGGGTGGCTAAGATGAAGGGGTTCATTAGTAAGGGAAGGATTTTAACCAACATTTTTGGGGTATGGGCCCAAAAGCTTAATTTAGCTGACTTTACTAGGAAGTGGTGTAGTGGAAGCACTGGGAGTTTTGATCTCCCCAGGTAGGGTTCGAACCCCTTCTTTCTAAGGAGTCGGGGGGACTTTAACCCCCATTATTCACTCTATCAAAGTGGCCCTTTACTTCAGGCACAGCTCCAAGGTTAAAGGTGGGGTGGAAGTCCCGCGAGTGCAACAGGGAGAGAGAGATGTCAGATAACTAGGGCCAGGGTTAGAGGGAGGAAGTTTTTTCAGATTAAGTGCATGAGCTGATCGTATCGGAAACGAGGGTAAGATGCTCGTACTCATAAAAAGACGACTGATAGTAGTGCGGCTTTAGTTATAAGATTAATTGCGGTTAGTTCGGGGAGTGTAGGAATATGTGAGGCTCCTAAAAACAATGTAGCAGAGAGTGTGTTTATAAGGAGAATGTTAGCGTATTCGGCTAGGAAAAATAGGGCGAATGGGCCTCCTGCATATTCAACGTTGAAACCAGAAACGAGTTCTGACTCACCTTCGGTGAGGTCAAAGGGGGCACGGTTTGTCTCTGCTAGCGTAGAGACGTATCATATCGCAGCTAAGGGCCATGCTGGAAGGATAAGTCAAATGCTTTCTTGAGCGACGTTGAAAATTTGAAGGGTAAAACCCCCGGTAAAGATGATTGTGGAAAGAAGGATGAGTCCTAGACTTACCTCATAAGAAATAGTTTGGGCAACGGCCCGAAGGGCTCCAATGAGGGCATATTTTGAATTGGATGCTCAGCCTGACCCGAGAATGGAGTAGACTGCAAGGCTAGAGAGGGCTAAGATGAAGAGGATCCCGAGGTTTAGGTCAATTACAGGGTAGGGGAGGGGTATAGGAGCTCAGAGGGTGAGGGCAAGTGTGAGGGCGAGTATGGGGGCAAGTAAAAAAAGAACGGGGGAGGAGGTCGAGGGTCGGACAGGTTCTTTAATAAAAAGTTTTACTCCGTCGGCAATAGGTTGAAGAAGGCCGTAGGGGCCAACGATGTTTGGTCCTTTTCGGTGTTGCATATAGCCTAGGACCTTCCGTTCGAGGAGGGTTAAGAAGGCAACGGCTAGGAGGATTGGAACAATAAAGGCTAGGGGGTTGATTAGGTGAGTAAACAATGCAGACAACATTATTAAGGGGAGGATTTGGACCTCCGTTGAAAGGGCTTAGGTCTTTCGCAATTCCGGGCTCTGCCACCTTAATTAGCCGTTCTCTCAGGCAGGGGTGTGTGCCTCCTTGCCTACTTTAGTTGTTTTCAGTAGGTGGAGGTAGGGCGTATCGTTAGATAGGGGCCCTTTCTTTTCGGTCCTTTCGTACTAGAAAAGATCACTTTCATAGATAGAAACTGACCTGGATTACTCCGGTCTGAACTCAGATCACGTAGGACTTTAATCGTTGAACAAACGAACCCTTAATAGCGGCTGCACCATTAGGATGTCCTGATCCAACATCGAGGTCGTAAACCCCCTTGTCGATAAGGGCTCTTTAAGAGGATTGCGCTGTTATCCCTAGGGTAACTCGGTCCGTTGATCGGCATTGCCGGATCTTGTTGGTCAGAAATTCTGTTTATTAGAGCGGGAGCTCTTGGATCTAAGAGTATAGTACTCCTATTCCACATGGGGGTTAAGTTTTTCCCCGCGGTCGCCCCAACCAAAAACACTAGAGCAGGGTCCACTTGGTTTTTTCCTTTATTTTGGGGTGTTTAACGTGGGCTGTTCTGGCGTCTTAAGCTCCATAGGGTCTTCTCGTCTTATGTTTTTATCCCCGCTTCTGCACGGGGAGATCAATTTCATTGACTGGGAGAGGGAGACAGTTAAGCCCTCGTGGTGCCATTCATACAGGTCTTCATTTAAAAGACAAGTGATTGCGCTACCTTCGCACGGTCAAAATACCGCGGCCGTTAAACATATAGTCACAGGGCAGGCGGGACCTCTTATTCATTGGTCTTGCAAGAGGCGATGTTTTTGGTAAACAGGCGAGGCTTTAAGTGTTTGCCGAGTTCCTTCCCCTCCTTTTAGTCTTTCCCATGAAGCACACCAGTGTGGGGTTAACGGGTTAATTTTGGATACTTTTCTAGTTGTCTTGTTTGTAATCCATTTCCCTCTTTGTTTGGGGACGTTAAGGTTCGGTGGTTAGTCCGTTCCGAAGTACACTTGTGCAGGGAGAGAATCTACTTTCTCTTATTACTCATATTAGCATTATTTCTCCCCTGCTTGCAGGGGATGGCTTGATATAGAAAGGGGGGTGAGATTGTGTTATCGGGATCGATGGAAGGTTGGGTGTATTTGAGCTTTAACGCTTTCTGAAGGGGTGGCTGCTTTTAAGCCCACCGGGATACTTTACCTTGGGTTAAATATGATCTTTACCCTCCTGTGAAGGTTGTGTCCTTTATCTGAGGGGCTGTACCCCCTTAGATTAACTCTTTTAGTTTCTTTGAGCTCTAATTGAAGTATAAACGAAAATTGAAGTGAGAAGCTAAAAGGCTGAACTCCTATCCATTTCTCAAGCAACCAGCTATCACTAAGTTCGGTAGATTTGTCACCTCTACTCGAAGCTCTTCCCACTCTTTTGCCACAGAGACGGGTTCGCCCTATATTAGGCTGTCTTGGAGTAGCTCACTTAGTTTCGGGGTGCCAAACTAAAGTTCTCTTTGCTTGGGTTTACTAGCTAAATCATGATGCAAAAGGTACAAGTGCGAATCTCTGCTTTTTTAGGCTTTACTGGGTTATTTCATTTCTCTTTCAGCGTTCCCTTGCGGTACTTTCTCTGTTGCTCCGTAGTTCCTTTTCTGTCGCCCATACTTGGGGGGAAAAATGATTTGTTTGGTTTAATGCGGGTGCGTTAGGGGTTAATTGATGAGGGTGTGTTGGTTTTTGGGTGGAGGGCTAGCTAATGGGCGTCAGGGCAATCCGATTTGCACGGATATCTCCTCAGTGTAAGGGAGGTGCTGTACTAATTAAGCTATGCTCTGGTTTTCCAAGTGCACCTTCCGGTACACTTACCATGTTACGACTTGCCTCCCCTCTGTGATTTTGGCATCTTAGTTAATATAAATTAAAAGTCTCGGGGAGAGTGACGGGCGGTGTGTGCGCGCTTAAGAGCCGACTTCAGTGGAACGCTCTAGTTTCCTCTTACTGCTAAATCCTCCTTCAAGTGTACGTTTTCAGTATACTATTCGTGGTTCCCTGTAAACAAGGGAATGTAGCCCATTTCTTCCCCCTCCATTCGCTACACCTCGACCTGACGTTCTGGGTGGTGCCAGTTTTGCTTACTTTTTGTCCTTCACAGGGTAAGCTGACGACGGTGGTATATAGGCGGGATGGGCAAGGAAGGGTGAGGTTGAACGGGGATTATCGGTTCTAGAACAGGCTCCTCTAGGTGGGTCTAAAGCACCGCCAAGTCCTTTGGGTTTTAAGCTAGTGCTCGTAGTTCCCAGGCGGACAGAAAATGTAATAAACTGTCAATGTTTATGGCTAGGCATAGTGGGGTATCTAATCCCAGTTTGTATCTTAGCTTTCGTGGGTTCAGAAGACATAAAGCTACTTTCGTAGTTGGGCTTCTTATCTTCGGATGCGTATAACAGCCCGGAAGATGTTCGGCTTTAATTTTAGGCTTATTCTTAACCACCCTTTACGCCGGCTTCTGACAACTTGGGCCTCCCGTATAACCGCGGTGGCTGGCACGAGTTTTACCGGCCCTCTTAGCTTTAACTGAGTCAAGTTTTCACTTATATATCAATGTCTATCACTGCTGAGTACCCTTAGGGGTGTGGCTGAGCAAGGCGTCGTGGGCTGAAGTTAAATGTGCCTGATACCAGCTCCTTGTTTCCGGGCAGGAAACTATAGGGCATTCTCACGGGGGCGCGGATACTTGCATGTGTAAGTCTAGCTAGAGCTGGCAGAAAAGTCAGGACCAAACCTTTGTGCTTGCGGGGCTTTTTAGGGACCATCTTAACAGCTTCAGTGTTATGCTTTAATTAAGCTACGCGAGC